TTCTAATTAACAATTAAGGGATTCATCGTTTGGAGGGAAGTAGACTACTCAAGAATTTCACATTCATTTATGTCGTAATTGAATAACGAATTAAGAAAATAACTAAAAAGAAAAAGAAGGCGGAATCCATGAAAGCTTGTTTGGTCTTCACTGGGAACTTGAGTACGGAGTAGATCTTTTTGTTTGGGGTTTTCTAGAATTTGAAAGCGAAAACTCCTTTCTCTAGAGTTAGTGTAACTACTTGAGCCGGATGAAAGGAAACTTTCACGTCCGGTTTTGAAGGGGGGAGATCTTATAGGATCCTATCCCAATTTTTCTTTTGCTAGGCCCATAACGAAAAAACCCACTTTCTTGCGATTACGAGGTTTATTCGAATATGAAATACAATCTTGGAAATACAGCATTCCTCTTTTTTTTACTACCCAAGGCTTTGATACATTTCGAAATAGAGAAATCTCTACCGGTGCGGGTGCTATTCGAGAACAATTGGCCGATCTAGATTTACGAATTATTCTAGATAATTCTTTGGTAGAATGGAAAGAATTAGGGGAAGAAGGACCCACAGGGGATGAATGGGAAGATCGAAAGGTTAGAAGAAGAAGGGATTTTTTGGTTAGACGCATGGGATTAGCTAAACATTTTATTCTTTCCAATATAGAACCAGAATGGATGGTTTTGTGTTTATTACCAGTCCTTCCTCCTGAGTTAAGACCCATTTTTCAGATAGATGGGGGTAAATTAATGAGCTCGGATATTAATGAACTCTATAAAAGAGTTATCTGTCGGAACAATACTCTTACCGATCTATTAACAACATTTACGCCTGGCGAATTAATAATGTGTCAGGAGAAATTAGTCCAAGAAGCCGTGGATACACTTCTTGATAATGGAATCCGAGGGCAACCAATGAGGGATGGTCATAATCAAGTTTACAAGTCATTTTCTGATGTAATTGAAGGTAAAGAGGGAAGATTTCGCGAAACTCTGCTTGGCAAACGGGTTGATTATTCAGGTCGTTCCGTCATTGTCGTAGGGCCTTCGCTTTCATTACATCGATGTGGATTACCCCGCGAAATCGCAATCGAGCTTTTCCAGCCATTTGTAATTCGTGGTCTAATTAGACAACATCTTGCTTCGAACATAGGAGTTGCTAAGAGTCAAATTCGGGAAAAACAACCTATTATATGGGAAATACTTCAAGAAGTTATGCAGGGGCATCCTGTATTGCTGAATAGAGCACCTACTCTGCATAAATTAGGCATACAGGCATTCCAGCCCGTTTTAGTGGAGGGGCGTGCTATTTGTTTACACCCATTAGTTTGTAAGGGATTCAATGCAGATTTTGATGGGGATCAAATGGCTGTTCATGTACCTTTATCTTTGGAGGCTCAAGCGGAGGCCCATTTACTTATGTTTTCTCAGATGAATCTTTTGTCTCCAGCTATAGGCGATCCCATTTCCGCACCAACCCAAGATATGCTTATTGGACTCTATGTATTAACGAGCGGGAATCGTCGAGGTATTTGTGTAAATAGGTATAATCCGTGGAATCGGCGAAACTATCAAAATAAAAGAAGTGACAATAAGAACTCTAAATATACGAAAGAACCCTTTTTTTCTAATTCGTATGATGCAATTGGAGCTTATCGACGGGAACGAATCCGTTTAGATAGTCCTTTGTGGCTCCGGTGGCGACTAGATCAACGCATTATTTCTTCAAGTGAAACTCCTATCGAAGTTCACTATGAATCCTTAGGCACTTATTATGAGATTTATGGACACTATCTAATAGTAAGAAGTCTAAAAAAAGAAATTCTTTTTCTATACATCCGAACCACTGTTGGTCATATTTCTCTTTATCGAGAAATCGAAGAAGCCATACAGGGGTTTTCTCAGGCCCGTTCGTATGGTACCTAACCGGGCTAAGTAAATCTGCGATACTAGTACGAATTCAGATTGATTTATTTCCTATTTCAACTGGGCCCATAGTTACAGAATTGATACGCGAATCAAGATCGATAAAAGGAAGTTTTCCAACCACTAACTCAAACCCATTGTCGAATCCTACTCAGCAGAATAGGGAGGTACTTATGGCAGAACGCGCCAATCTGGTATTTCACAATAAAGTGATAGACGGAACTGCCATGAAACGACTTATTAGTCGATTAATAGATCACTTCGGAATGGCATATACATCACACATCCTGGATCAAGTAAAGACTCTGGGTTTTCAACAAGCTACTTCTACATCCATTTCATTAGGAATTGATGATCTTTTAACAATACCCTCGAAAAGATGGCTAGTTCAAGACGCTGAACAACAAAGTTTGATTTTGGAAAAACATCATCATTATGGGAATGTACACGCGGTAGAAAAATTACGACAATCAATTGAAATATGGTACGCCACAAGTGAATATTTGCGACAAGAAATGAATCCTAATTTTAGGATGACTGACCCCTTTAATCCAGTTCATATAATGTCTTTTTCAGGAGCTAGAGGAAATGCATCTCAGGTCCATCAATTAGTAGGTATGAGAGGATTAATGTCGGACCCTCAGGGGCAAATGATTGATTTACCGATTCAAAGCAATTTACGCGAAGGGCTTTCTTTAACCGAATATATAATTTCTTGCTACGGAGCCCGTAAAGGGGTTGTGGATACTGCTGTACGAACATCAGATGCTGGATATCTCACGCGAAGACTTGTTGAAGTAGTTCAACACATTGTTGTACGTCGAACGGATTGTGGCACCTTGCGTGGTATTTCTGTGAGTCCTCGGAATGGTATGATGCCAGAAAGGATTTTGATCCAAACATTAATCGGTCGTGTATTGGCCGATAATATATATATTGGTACACGGTGTATTGCCACCCGAAATCAAGACATTGGGATTGGACTTGTAAATCGATTCATAACCCTTCGAGCACAACCAATAGCTATTCGAACTCCTTTTACTTGTAGGAGTTCGTCTTGGATCTGTCAATTATGTTATGGCCGGAGTCCTACTCACGGCGACCTTGTTGAATTGGGAGAGGCTGTAGGTATTATTGCAGGCCAATCGATTGGAGAACCAGGTACTCAATTAACATTAAGAACTTTTCATACCGGCGGAGTATTCACGGGGGGTACTGCAGAACATGTGCGATCTCCTTCGAATGGAAAAATCAAATTCAACGAGGGTTTGGTTCATCCGACGCGTACACACCACGGACATCCTGCTTTTCTATGTTCTATAGACTTGTATGTAACTATTGAGAGTGAAGATATTCGACATAATGTCAAAATTCCACCTAAAAGTTTTCTTTTAGTCCAAAACGATCAATACGTAGAATCAGAACAGGTGATTGCGGAGATTCGGGCGGGAACATTCACTTTGAATTTAAAAGAGAAGGTTCGAAAACATATTTATTCTGACTCAGACGGAGAGATGCACTGGAGCGCCGATGTGTATCATGCACCCGAATTGACATATGGGAATGTTCATCTATTACCAAAAACAAGTCATTTATGGATATTATTAGGAGAGCCGTGTAGATCGAGTCTGGTCTCACTTTCACTCCACAAGGATCAAGATCAAATAAGTGCGCATTCTCATTCGGTAAAGAGAAGATCTACTTCTAATCTCTCAAGACTGAATGATCAGTTGAAGAAAAACTTCTTTACTTCGGATTGTTCGGATAAAAAAGAAGATAGGATTCCTGATTATTCAGACCTTAGTCGAATTCTATGTACTGGTCCTTGTAATCTCATAGATACGATTACTCTCTACCAGAACTCGGATTTATTCTCAAAGAGGCGAAAAAATAGATTCATCATTCCACTCCAATCGATTCAAGAACGCGAGAACGAATTAAGGCCCCCTTCGGGTATTTTGATTGAAATTCCCATCAATGGCATTTTCTGTAGAAATAGTATTCTTGGGTATTTCGATGATCCTCGATACAGAAGCAAGAGCTCGGGCATTACTATTACTAACTACGGAACTCTAGAAATGCATTCAATCCTCAAAAAAGAGGATTTCATTGAGTATCGAGGAGGTGAGGAATTTAAGCCAAAATACCAAATGAAAGTAGATCGGTTTTTTTTCATTCCCGAGGAAGTGCATATCTTACCCGGATCTTCTTTCATAATGGTACAGAACAATAGTATTGTTGGGGTAGATACACAAATTACTTTAAATATAAGAAGCCGAGTAGGCGGGTTAGTCCGAGTGGAGAGAAAAAAAAAAAGAATTGAACTTAAAATATTTTCTGGAGATATCCATTTTCCCAGAGAGAAGGATAAGATATCCCGACATAGGGGCGTTTTGATACCACCAGCAGAAAGAAAACCAAATTTCGAGAAATCTAAAAAGTGGACAAATTGGATCTATGTGCAACGGATCACACCTAGCAAGAAAAAGTCTTTTGCTTTGGTTCGCCCTGTCGTAACATATGAAATAAGGGACGGTATAAATTTAGCAGCGCTTTTCCCCCCGGATCTTTTGCAGCAATGGGATAGTGTGCAACTTCGCGTTGTCAATTATATCCTTTATGGAAATGGTAAACTAATTCGAAGAATTTCTGATACAAATATTCAATTAGTTCGGACTTGTTTAGTATTGAATTGGGACCAGGAAAAAAAAAATGCTTCTAGTCAAGAAGCCCGTGCTTCCTTTGTTGAAATAAGGACAAAGGGTTTGATTCGACATTTCCTAAGAATCCACTTGGTAAAACCCCCTAGTTCATATATCGGAAAAAGGAATGCTCCATCAGGCTCCGGCTTGCTCTCTGATAATGCATCAGATTGCACAAATATCAATCCGTTTTCTTCGATTTATTCCGAGGCAAGAATGCAACAAACCCCAGACCCAAATCAAAGAACTATTCATATGTTGTTGAATCGAAATACGGGATTCGAGTCGTTGATAATTTTGTCATCATCCAATTGTTTTCGAGTGGGTCCATTCAAGGATGTAAACTATTCCATCGGGATAAAAGAATCAATTCCAAAAGATCCTCGAATTCCAATTAAGAATTCGCTGGGGGTTTTAGGAACAACTTTTCCAATTGCGAATGTTTATACATTTTACCATTTACTAACTCATAATCAAATCTTGCTAAATAACGATTTGCAAATTGACAATTTGAAAAAGACTTTTCAAGTCATTAAATACTATTTACTCGATGAAAATGAGAAAATTTATAACCCCGATCCATCCAGTACCATTCTTTTAAATTGGAATTGGTATTTTCTCGATCCTAATTATTGCCAAGAAACATCTACAAAAATGAGTCTTGGGCAGTTGATTTGTGAAAATATATGTAGAACAAAAAAGGCACCGCGCCTAAAATCAGGTCAAGTTATACTTGTTCAAGTTGACTCTGTAGTAATACGATCAGCTAAGCCTTATTTAGCCACTCCGGGAGCAACTGTTCATGGCCATTATGGGCAAATCCTGCACGCGGGTGATACTTTAATTACATTTATATATGAAAAATCAAGATCTGGTGATATAACCCAAGGTCTTCCAAAAGTAGAACAGGTCTTCGAAGTTCGTTCGATTGATTCAATATCGATGAATCTAGAAGAGAGGGTTGAGCGTTGGAACGAACGTATAACAAGAATTCTTGGAATGCCGTGGGCATTCTTGATTGGTGCTGAGCTAACTATAGTGCAAAGTCGTATCTCTTTGGTTAATAAGATCCAAAAGGTTTATCGATCCCAGGGGGTACAGATTCATAATAGGCATATAGAAATTATTGTACGTCAAATAACATCAAAGGTCTTGGTTTCAGAAGATGGAATGTCTAATGTTTTTTCACCCGGAGAACTAGTTGGATTGGTGCGAGCGCAACGAATGGGGCGCGCATTGGAAGAAGCAGTTTGTTACCGAGCCACTTTATTGGGAATAACTCGAGCAGCTCTCAATACTCAAAGTTTCATCTCTGAAGCGAGTTTTCAAGAAACGGCTCGGGTTTTAGCAAAAGCAGCTCTCCGGGGTCGAGTCGATTGGTTAAAAGGACTGAAAGAGAACGTTGTTTTGGGGGGTATGATACCTGCCGGGACCGGATTGAAGGGATTAGTGCCCCCGTCAAAACAACAAAAAAAGAGCCCTTTGGAAACAAAAGAAAACAATCTATTCGAAGGGGAAATGGGGGAAATGGGAGATATTTTCTTTCACCACCGAAAGTTGTTTGATTCTTTTCTTTCAAAAAATTTGGATGATACATCAGAACTTTATGGGATTTAATGATTCCTAAAAGCGGATTCATCTTTTTTTTTTACTATCGGTATTTGGGACAGTCATTTAGGTTGATAATAAAAAATAAGGAATAGAAAAGACTAATGGCTTATTCATATATCTACGCCAATCTACGATAGACGTGAAGGTTCCATCGGAACAATTCTTTATTTCCGTGCAGCGTTCCCTGCCGCCTTTTTGGAAAAAGCGGGGGGTGTGGGGAGAAATGACGAGAAGATATTGGAACATCAACTTGGAAGAGATGCTGGAAGCAGGGGTTCATTTTGGCCATGGTACTAAGAAATGGAATCCTAAAATGGCCCCTTATATCTCGGCAAAGCGTAAAGGTATTCATATTACAAATCTTACTAGAACTGCTCGTTTTTTATCTGAAGCCTGTGATTTGGTTTTTTATGCAGCAAGTAAGGGAAAACAATTCTTAATTGTTGGGACCAAAAAAAGTAATAAAGCAGCTGATTTAGTAGCATGGGCTGCAACAAGGGCCCGGTGTCATTGTGTTAATAAAAAATGGCTCGGCGGTATGTTAACGAATTGGTCCACTACAGAAACGAGACTTCATAAGTTCAGGGACTTGAGAATGGAACAAAAAATGGGAAGACTCGGCCGTCTTCCTAAAAGAGATGCGGCTATGTTGAAAAGACAACTATTTCGTTTGCAAACCTATCTGGGCGGGATTAAATATATGACAGGGTTACCCGATATTGTGATCATCGTCGATCAGCATGAAGAATATACGGCCCTGCGGGAGTGTATCACTTTAGGAATTCCAACAATTTGTTTAATCGATACAAATTGTGATCCCGATCTTGCAGATCTTTCAATTCCAGCGAATGATGACGCTATATCCTCAATCCGATTCATTCTTAACAAATTAGTAGTTGCGATTTGTGAGGGCCGTTCTAGTTCTAGCTATAGAAGAAATCCTTGATTAATAATAAGGTAAAATAAATAAGTTTTACTTCGAAAATACAATAGATTTATGGAATCGGTTATTTTTTTTTTGAATTTCTAAAAATAGATAAAAAACCGGGAATACTATGGAATTAGTTAGTATTCCAAGAATACATTGGTATTCTAAATACCCCATTCCAGTAGATAGTAGATAAAGAGATGGTTGAATCAAAATAATTTTGTTTAAAGTTCGATTTTTCAGAGGGCAATATGAATATGAATGTGCTATCATGTTCCATCAACACACTAAAAGGCTTATACGAGATATCCGGTGTGGAAGTAGGTCAACATTTCTATTGGAAAATAGGAGGTTTCCAAGTCCACGGACAAGTCCTTATTACCTCTTGGGTTGTAATTGCTATCTTATTAGGTTCAGCTACTATAGCTATTCGGAACCCACAAACCATTCCGACTGGGGGTCAGAATTTCTTCGAATATGTTCTTGAGTTCATTCGAGATGTGAGTAAAACTCAAATTGGAGAAGAATACGGCCCTTGGGTTCCTTTTATTGGAACCTTGTTTCTATTTATTTTTGTTTCGAATTGGTCAGGAGCTCTTTTACCTTGGAAAATCATAGAATTACCTCATGGAGAGTTAGCCGCACCTACGAATGATATAAATACTACAGTTGCTTTGGCTTTACTCACGTCAGCGGCCTATTTCTATGCAGGTCTTTCCAAAAGGGGATTCAGTTATTTTGGGAAATATATTCAACCAACCCCAATCCTTTTACCCATCAACATCTTAGAAGATTTCACAAAACCCTTATCACTCAGTTTTCGACTTTTCGGGAATATCTTAGCGGATGAATTAGTCGTTGTTGTTCTTGTTTCTTTAGTACCTTTAGTGGTTCCTATCCCTGTCATGTTCCTTGGATTATTTACAAGTGGTATTCAAGCTCTTATTTTTGCAACTTTAGCCGCCGCTTATATAGGCGAATCCATGGAAGGCCATCATTAAAATAGTCTTTTTTTTTTTTTAGTTTATCGCAAAGCAATGTATGTGCAGTTCAAGATTCAAGATTATTGACTTAAGGAATAGAAATAGATCAAATTAAGAACAAAAAAATCAACAATTTAGATATTCGAGAGTTCAAAAGGGGGAAAGAGATCTAACAGATATTTTTCCCAAAACTCTCCTTTCCTGAAGGAATATTCACCTTCTATTATATTTATATTGGTCAGCCAACCTTCTTACTCAAATCAAATAATAATTTTGAATAGAAGATATATGTGTACACTTTATGTCGTGTATTAAATGTAATTAAATAAAAAACAGGAAAAACCAGTCTACTTTGATTCGACTTTGCAGTAGATTTTCACAAATGAGATTTCTACGGAATAATTCGACCGAATCCTTTTTTCTGTAGTTGGTTAGAATAATGATAAAGAAAATGGAAGGGAGAAAAAAAGTTACAAAAACAAAAAAAAGGGGGGGGATTACTCAAAAAATCGATTAAAAAGAATCCAAAAACAAAAATGAGAAAGAATAAAAAAAAATAGATTGATTCTCGAATCCGATCGAAACGGATGGTTTACATTAGATAAGAAAGACATGTATATGTGATAGTAGATATTGACTAGTTATATAGAAATTAAAGATTGACCTACTACTTGTGGGTTCCGATCGAAGTTTCCTTTCATACTGTTGTAGTTGTGAATTGACTGAATAAACAGATAAAATAAAGAAATTTTTAAAATGGAAATAACAGTTCGGAAACAAGACAGGGAAGAACGAAAGGTCTATGGATTTCCCAAAAATCTGTGGATAGAAACAAAAAAAGAGAAATCGAAGGAGTTTTGACAATTCAATAATAGAAAATAGAAATAGAATATTATTACTTCAATTCGAAGTTCGTAGTTACTTCGATCAGATGAATCCCATCAATGGAATAATTAAGTCATAATTCATTGATTGATGTATTGATTGTATCATTAACCATTTCTTTTTGTTGGTATGAGGAACTTATAATGAATCCACTGATTTCTGCTGCTTCCGTTATTGCTGCTGGATTGGCCGTAGGGCTTGCTTCTATTGGACCTGGCGTTGGTCAAGGGACTGCTGCAGGTCAAGCTGTAGAAGGTATCGCGAGACAGCCTGAGGCAGAGGGAAAAATACGAGGTACTCTGTTGCTTAGTCTAGCTTTTATGGAAGCTTTAACCATTTATGGATTGGTTGTAGCATTAGCACTTTTATTTGCGAACCCTTTTGTTTAATTTTACAAATAAAAAAATACCTATTTTATTGCCCTGGACCTGTCCTTTGCCTTTCAAATTAGATCCAAATTTCACTCATACAATTCCTTATTCGTTGATAAAATAACCTGCGGGAAGGGTTGATTTGCAGATGAGGAATTAGCAGACCTACTCACTTTCATCCTTCCCGTACCTAGTCCAAAGGAAATTCCTTTTATCAGGTTTTGCAACAATCAAGGGATAGTTCATACTTTATAACTATATAACTAGAATATTTTTTGACTTGATTTCAAAGAAAGAAAAGAATAAATAAAAAAAGGCGCAAGGTGATCAAAAAATAACTCTGATCGATTTTTTAGTCTATCTATAAGAGGAGATTCTATGAAAAATGTAACCGATTCTTTCCTTTCTTTGGGCCAATGGCCGTCTGCCGGGAGTTTCGGATTGAATACCGATATTTTAGCAACAAATCCAATAAATCTAGGTGTAGTGATTGGTGTATTGATCTTTTTTGGAAAGGGAGTGTGTGTGAGTTGTTTATTTCAAGAAGAAGCTGGATCCAACCAGCTGTACCTTTTCCATTATAACTCGGAAAGGAGGGTACAT